ATCAAATAAGGTTTTCCTTAGAAAAATATTATTATTATCAATGATATGATAAATAGATACGAATAGAGCAAGAAAAGAAGGAAATAAAAAAACAAAGTATAGAAAAGATATCCAAAATTATATAGAAATCACTATCCTACCCTTAGTTTTTATTTCCTTAATTTAATTGAATTTGTTTTGATTAGAGGAAAGTTCCTTAAAAACCTCTGCCTTTTTTAAAATATCCTGAACAGTTCCTGTAGGCTGAGCGCCTTTTTCAAGGAAATAGAGAATTGCGGGAACGTTTAAATAAGTTTGATTCTTGATCGGATCATAAAAACCCACTTTCCGAAGATCTCTTCCTTCTCTTCGGGATCGAACATCAATTGCAACGATTCGATAGACGGCTCATCGGGATAGATGTAGATGAAAAAGAACCCCCCCCCCTAGAACCGTATAGGAAGTTTTTTCCTCGTACGGCTCGAGAAAAAATGATTCGAAGTTTTGTCTATGGATAAAATTAGAATAAATAGGAAAGGAATCCATAAAATATAAAATAAATTATTCTATAATTAAACTCATAGTCTTTTTTATTTCGCTTCGTTCCTGAAAAAAAAATCATTTGTACTCATAACTCAAGTTCAATAATTCAAAAATTTGAAAGATTTTTCTTTAATTTTGAATATATTTTTTTTATTGAGTGGTCTTTAACCCACCCTTTTTGTCTCGTTTAAAATATATTTGGATTCTTTATTCGGATCCGTGAGACAGTTAAAGTGGTGTTTCCTTGTTCTGGGATCCTTTATCTTTGTTTTAAATCATTGGGTTTAGACATTACTTCGGTGCTTCTTAATCCTTTCAAAATGGTAGCAACATACCCCTTTTGTGATTTCTTTCTATCAAAGAATCATACCAACGGTTGATTCGTGCGTGATACACTGTGGATTGAAAAAGGTTTAGCCGTTCCAACAATTTTTTTTTTCAAATTTGCTCGAATCGGATCCTTTTTTTTTTCTATTATAGAAGATATACTTACGAAGTTGTTCCAATTTATTAATTGGCATTAACCCTAGATCGTTGCCCCTGAGAAATTAATCAATACTTTCTACTCGAGCTCCATCATGAACTATTTACATTACAACCCAATAAAAAAAAGAAGAGTTATAGTAGAATAGAACAAATGACGTCGAGTCAAGAGCACCTTCATTCCTAATATAAAATGGTGGATAAGACTCCACACGGGATCATGTCCTTCAAGTCGCACGTTGCTTTCTACCACATCGTTTTAAACGAAGTTTTACCATAACATTCCTCGAATTTGGAACCAGTATGGAATTGATTCAATTATGGAATCATGAATAGTCATTGGTTCAATCAGTACAGAGACAGAGTCATTTATATTTCTTATTTTCTACATAGATAATAAATATTTTTCTTCAGAAAAATTAGCAAGACCTCAGCTTTTTTTGTATGAATCGAACATTTTTTTTTTATGAACATTTTTCTATCAATATATCTCTCAAATCTATCAATATATCTCGCAAAAAAATATCTAATATCTAACAGAAATATACAGAAATCAAATCAAAATATAGAAATAACATAAGTAATAGAAATATAGAAAAGAAATAATTTACATAACTAGCATCACACGAATAAGGAAATTCTATTTGACTCTGCTTCTTCAAGTGACTCAATAAGATAGACTGACCGATTTTCAACTTCCCAAAGATGGAACCTATAAGGAATGATTACAAATTACAAATCTTGATACTTGATATTTGAAAAAGTTTCCTACTTCTACATCATTATTTGAGTAAAGTTTTATAGTAAAGACTCCATTTTTTTATTTGATTATCATCATCCTAACAAACAGAAATCTTTGCTTTTTTTTTTCGAATGGAATTGTCAATGATGTAAAGTAAATAAGCTAAATACATTGAACAAAAAAAAGGAAATCTCATTGTTAAATATTTCAATTTTAATATTTTAGGGATGCAATTTCTTAAATAAAAAGACTATTGTCACTGAAATAGGATAACAATACATACCTATAGGCTAAGCACTTCCTCGTTTTATATGTATTTTCTTTTCATATTTTGTTTAACCTGAGGTTAAGTAATCTTTCTGCAACTATGATCTATGCCCCATCTTATCTTTATCTGGGTCACAAAAGGATTTTGAACTCGATTTAGTTCAGTTTGTGAAAAAATCAGATAAAATAAAAGAGGAATAATATTCTATTCCAATATTAGACCTTGAAACAGAACCTTGTTGAACAAAAAAGAAGTATTAGGATACAATGGATATGCTCTGGGACGGAAGGATTCGAACCTCCGAATAGCGGGACCAAAACCCGTTGCCTTACCGCTTGGCTACGCCCCATTTCCTTTTTTTATTGCACACTAATAATAATAAAGAATAATATTGGTATTAAGTGTTCGTCAATTCCAGTCCAAATATCTAGAGAAAATCTTTATTCTTTATAGAATCTATTATAGATTCGTGTTAGGATTTTGGAATGTGTATATCTATAATTCAACTGGATTTATTGATCATTACATATAATTCAATTAAGATATTGTATGAAAGTATGATTTCTTCTATTCTCCTTTGAGAATTGGAGGATTTTTGATTGAGCGGAAAAAGAAGGATTTTTTTGTCTACCCTACTTTCTTCATTTTTCCTTATATCAATAACTCAATCAAAATGCAATTATCTCGACGAAAAAAATGTCTGTTATGCTTAATATCTTTAGTTTGATCTGTCTTAATTCTGCCCTTTATCCGAGTAGTCTTTTCTTCGCCAAATTGCCCGAAGCCTATGCTTTTTTGAATCCAATCGTAGATTTTATGCCAGTCATACCTCTGTTCTTTTTTCTTTTAGCCTTTGTTTGGCAAGCTGCTGTAAGTTTTCGATAAGATCTTTAACACTATCCTAGAAAATTCATTATTCATTATTTATTCGAGAAAAATTATAACAATTGATGATGATAAGATCAAATAAGTCTGACAGTATGAACCTTCAATTCAAACATTGAAATTTCGAATAGCCGCGAGAAATCAGGCTCGTCCCATTTCCCAATTTTAATCCTTTTTCCGGCGAAGTACCCTATTAGATTAGGGTCCCTTACAATATCTAATTGTGGGTATGAAAGTTATTTGTGGTAATCAAAGACTCTTATTACAAATTTCAACTTCATTTGAATTTCTGAACATTTTTTTTCTATTTCTAGAATTCATTTCTTGGTGTCAAAATAGGATATGTGATATAAAAATGGAGGATCTATTATCTTTTCTCGTTTTTCTTTTTCAAAAAATGATCTTGGAGGTTGTGTAATGCTTACTCTCAAACTTTTCGTTTACACAGTAGTAATATTCTTTGTTTCTCTCTTCATCTTTGGATTCCTATCCAATGATCCAGGACGCAATCCTGGACGTGAAGAATAAAATAAAAATTTTGTTTTTCTTGCTTGATTTTACAATTTTCTTAAGATTTTATTTTAGCTATTCCACACATTTAACTAGGAAAAAAATAAATAAGGGGTTTGCAAAATTTTAAAGAAAAAAATAAAAAGTCATCAACGGAAACGGAAAGAGAGGGATTCGAACCCTCGGTACGAATAACTCGTACAACGGATTAGCAATCCGCCGCTTTCGTCCACTCAGCCATCTCTCCCAATCGAAAAAGATAATTACTATGTTACAGTACACATCAAGTAAGGATTAAAGAAAGTATTTCTTTCACATTCTTTATCGTTATTATATAATTAGAAATTCCATTTAGATGCTCGAAAGATCCAAATAGAAAGATAAATAAAGAAGACCTTCTTGCTTTTATTTTGTTCGAAGTGCCTTTTGGGCCTGGCCCGGTCAATACCCAGCCGGGCCTTTTTTTCTTCCAACGAATTCCCTTTATTTTTTATTTATAGGCAACATACTCTAAATAACCAATTTGGTATCTGTGTAACAATTTCCATTCTGGGGTTTACATATACTTATAATTTTTGTTATAATGGAAATTGAGATTGAGAAGGATTTTTGATTCAAAAGAATCAATCAATTAGGTATGTATCAATTTGTATTTTCTTATGTCATTAGGCAAACCAAATTTTAGATTCAAATCCAAGAATCATTCACGAATTGTCAGTCAAGGAATAGTTAACGGTTCCCTTTTGTCATAAATTTTGACTTTTTTGAGTGAAAATCTACATTTGATTTTTCAATAGAAAAGTCCGTGGAAGTTTTTCGGCATTGTGTGTTTTGAGATACTATACAATCAATCGAAGGCGTAGATCAAATACAATCAAAAGGGGAATAAAAGGTTTCTTTTCTAATTTTTCTAAATTTAGAAAAAGGATTCAAAAAGGGATGCAATATGCAAGTACAATAAACTAAAAAAAAAAGGAGGGGGGGAATTTTTTCTCCTATTGTGTATCGTTTTGGCGGCATGGCCGAGTGGTAAGGCGGGGGACTGCAAATCCTTTTTCCCCAGTTCAAATCCGGGTGCCGCCTCATCAACAAACGAATTGAAATCTCTTATTCTGTTGTACTATTTTATTCTGTTCTGGGAATAGCAAAGCAATTGATCTAGGATCTATTTTTACTTTCAAGGGCACGAAAAAAAAAGGAAAGGGCCCTCGTATTTTAGTAATAGATTCCATTACTAACATTTCTTTGTAATGTCATTGTGTATTTTACTTGTGTTTATTCTTTCCCGATTAGAAATCAAATAGGAATTTTTGAAATGTATTTTTTTTCGTTCATCAATAGTGTTCCGCCAGAATCCTTTTTTGACTCTGGACCATGCATTCTACTATTATTAGTGAGCAATAATGGAATAATTCTATCATAGAGATAAGGGACATAATTCACATGGATATAGTAAGTCTCGCGTGGGCTGCTTTAATGGTAGTCTTTACATTTTCCCTTTCACTCGTAGTATGGGGAAGAAGTGGACTTTAGAAGCACTCCTACTTTAGTTGAGGAATGAAACTGTTTTCTAGATCGTTCTGCAACGCATTTTTTATTTCAATTGAAATATTTTTCAAATAAAAATATCTTCATTTCGAAATTACATTGGATTTGGATTCTAGTGGAGAAATGTAGTCTATAAAGAGTAAAACAATTATTTGAGATTCATCGGAATAAATAGATATATCAAAGAAATAGAATTGGGCCCTACGTCAATTCTATATATGGATTAATAATACAATAATAACTTCATATATTGAAGATAGAAGCTAATATAGTATACCAACTTTATTATAAAGTAAAGTATAACTTTATATACTACTATAACACTAATAGAGAGTATGGTAAGTAAGAAAGAAATTTCTTACTTACCATACTCTCGGATCTCATAGAATACCGCCGACTATAGCCCGTGGATTTCATTTAAGACGCAAAATAGAATACTTTTCTTTTGATTTCTTCAACTATTGATAATAATTCAGAAGTCAAGTTTCATTTAAAGTAATTAATTATTTTGACTTTCTGTTTTTACGTAAATGATAAGTAGAAAAGCAGTAGGAACTAAAATGAACAGTGCAGTAGCAATAAATGCAAGAATATTTACTTCCATAATCTCATCGTTTTTTTATTTCACAATAACTCGGGATTTAATCCCATAGAGATGATAAATTTTTCGCCTGTCAATTCAATGAATACATTAACTATCGATGATTTTGAATCGGATCAATATCATGAATAACAATATCTGAGCTATTAAATTAATTCGTCGTCGAGAATTGAATAGTATAACATACGAAGATCCTTTATCCATATCGAATCCAAGATTGGATTCCCGGACCAATCAAAAATTCATTTATTTATTTTCTGTTCTTTCTTTTCTATAACCTACCTTAGGTCTTCCTTGTAGAACCATCAACTGAAGTATCATCTAACCACCCGTCTGTTTCCATTAACTACAAAACCCCAACAAACAATACAAGCGAAGTGGAAAAAGAGAGGAATTAGGTTCTAAATTTTAATGATCCAAATTTCTTTGGAAGAAAAAGAAGTATGAGAAATCTGAGTCGCGGGAGAAAAGATGGAATATTTTATCAACTTCACTATTTTAGTTCTTTTCATTTTAGTTTAGGGTTTGTTCTTTCTTCGATAGAATCCTGAAAAAAAAAGAGGGGAAACCCCTTCGGAATTCAATTGCTCTCTGTCCCTTCTTTGACAGAAAATGGAGAGGCAAATTGATTTACTTATTGGATTGGATACGTCGGGACTGACGGGGCTCGAACCCGCAACGTCCGCCTTGACAGGGCGGTGCTCTAGCCTATTGAACTACAATCCCAGGGAAATAAGAAGAGATCTTGCAGAAAATTTGGATTCTTTTTTATTCTCTTGTATCAGGTCAGGTATTTCTTAAGGGTTCTATCAAGTAGATTGGCGAATTGTTGGGCCGAGCTGGATTTGAACCAGCGTAGACATCTTGTCAACGAATTTACAGTCCGTCCCCTTTAACCACTCGGGCATCGACCCAGCGTCTAATTTATTTTAGACGTTCCATAAGCCACTTCCTTTCATTTCCCAGGCAGACTTTACAAATATATATCACTTGATATAAACTAGAAAGTCCCACTAAGTAGACTAATAGTGGGACTTGACAAATAGAGATCACTTGATAGGAAATCCCGCTCCTATAGTCTTGAGTCTTGTATACCCCCAGAGGGACTTGAACCCTCGTTTTCTCCGTGAAAGAGAGATGTCTTAACCACTGGACCATAGGGGCGGCCCTGTGGCCATCATAATATAACTCAATAACTTAATATAACTCAGGCTGAGAGCCACCAAAAGGAGACACATAAGATATAACCCAAACGAAGACGCATAGGATATAAACAAACGGAAAAACCCGTTAAATATTCGGGGGTTTAATGGGAATCAAACTTTACCATTAAAGTTACAACCTTGAAACTTGATTTCATTGGTCTTTTTCGTCTTTATATCTCTCAGTGACAAAGGGTTATACCTTGGATACAAGATCTACCACTCTGCAGTAGATTCAAGGTGGTTTACCTAAATATGATATATGATTTTTTTTTGTCGGTCAAATTATATTGAGCCCTAAGTCATACTGTCAATTGACGACACGACAGGACAGCACAAGAGGGCAATAAACGAGGCGAGAACGCGCCGATATAGATTAGGTATCTCCATTAATACAACATTCATAAAGTTTTCTGGTATTAAATATTCAAGTAGAAGTAGATTCAATATTCAAGTAGATTAGAATTCAAAATATTCAAGTAGATTAGAATATCAATACCGTTATACATTATAATATAAGAAACTGAATCAGTTTTGATATTCTAAAAAAAATCCCAAAGCATAGTAAGCCCAAGTGGGAGAATTCCGTTTCTAAGACTGTTTTAGAAATTCCGTTCCGGTTGCATCTCTTAATTGCATCTCTTAAAAATGACAATTTAAGTTCAGTATAAATTTTTATTCCACTCATAGATTCCAGTCAAAGATTCATAGAATCGAAATTCCATCATTGCTGGATCTA